ATGCACCTTAGAATTTCGCTTTAATTATAAAGACAAAAAGAGGTACAGTTGGTTGAATCCAACCTATTTTTGAAATAAACAACCCGCACACACTCCCTTTCCAAAAAAAATCAATACACCAAGAACTACACTTAGATTTATTAGATTTGTTGCTAAAATATCGGTATTAAACCCGAAACTCCCGGCGGATGGCCAGTGACCCAAGAAAACGAAAGAATCGGTTACATTTTTCATATGATCTCCTCTTATAAATAAACTAAAAAAATCATTGTATTATTTCACTTCGTTGGTACTTAATAAATATAAAATAAATAAAAAAAGTTTTGAAAAATTGTTTTTTATTTATTTTATATTGAGATTCCCTAATTTCCAATAAGAATAATAATTCATTTTTTGGAATAGAATTCTTAATATTAATTAGGTACTAGGTTTCATGCGAATTGCGAAATACCTCCTTTGTTGCAAGACTTGGCCTTGGAACTAAGAAGGGGAAGGAAGGAAGAAAGCGAGTGGGTAACACTAATTCTTCATCCTCAAATAAGTCCTTCCCGTGGGTTATTTTCGCAACGAATGAGTAATTGTGTAGGAGCGATATTTTACTATAAATGTGAAAAAGCAACCTGCAAATCCAAGACTATAAAAGAAATATGTATTTATCATATTTCTTTTTTGAGATTAAACAAAAGGATTCGCAAATAAAAGCGCTAATGCTACAACCAATCCATAAATTGTTAAAGCTTCCATAAAAGCTAAACTAAGTAATAAAGTACCTCGTATTTTTCCCTCTGCTTCGGGCTGTCTCGCAATACCTTCTACAGCTTGTCCCGCAGCAGTACCTTGACCAACTCCAGGTCCAATAGAAGCAAGCCCTACAGCCAATCCAGCAGCAATAACGGAAGCGGCAGAAATCAATGGATTCATGATAAGTTCCTCACACACAAAAAAAAGAAATGGTTAATGATACAATCAACCAATGCATTAGGACTTAATTATTCCGTTAGTAATATTCATCCAGTCGAAATAACTAAAATAAAAACCCCAAATTGAAATAATAACATAGTAATATTATTGAATCATTCGATCATTAGAAAGACTTAATCTTTTTTTAGTTCCTATTTGTTGAGTCTTTCTGAATTAATACAACCCGAGTTTTCCATTTATTTTTTCGAATCATTAATCATTCTTCGATCTTTTTCGTTATTTTATCTGTTTATTCATTCAATTCGCAGTCCTAAACAAACCGGAAGGACTTCAGTTGGTATCCGAAATTTAAGAAATTTAAGTAGGGCAAATGAAATAGTCATTCATATATAACTTGCCAATCTCTAATATAAAATATACATATGTTTCTTCAATAACGTAAACCGGCGATTCCATTTTTAATTCAATCGGATTTTCTAATCATTCTTCGAACCATCTAATCTGCAAGAATTTACTTAATAGCCATTAGATTCCACATACCTGCGGCACCCCCTCTCTACTAACCAACGCCTTCTTTTCTTTTTTATTTTACACTTCTCGCTCGAATATTTTTTTTTTTCTATTCCGGTTAGACTGTATGAATTTTGACATTTATATGTTCTAGATAACATAGATTATCTTGATAGAATATCTTGATACATAGATATATTACCTGGATCTAAACTAAACGATAGACTCTTCCTAACACTAATCAATGATGACCCTCCATGGATTCGCCTATATAAGCTGCAGCTAAAGTTGCAAAAATAAGAGCCTGAATACCACTTGTAAATAATCCAAGAAACATGACAGGTATAGGAACCACTAAAGGTACTAAAGAAACAAGAACAACAACTACTAATTCATCCGCTAATATATTTCCGAAAAGTCGAAAACTAAGTGATAGAGGTTTTGTGAAATCTTCTAAGATGTTAATGGGTAAAAGAATTGGGGTTGGTTGAATGTATTTACCAAAATAACTTAATCCTCTTTTTGTAAGACCCGCATAGAAATAGGCTACTGACGTGAGTAAAGCTAAAGCAACAGTCGTATTTATATCATTGGTGGGTGCGGCTAACTCCCCATGAGGTAACTGTATGAGTTTCCAAGGCAAAAGAGCCCCTGACCAATTCGAAACAAAAATAAATAGAAACATAGTCCCAATAAAGGGAACCCAAGGACGATACTCTTCTCCAATTTGAGTTTTGCTCACGTCTCGAATGAATTCAAGGACATATTCAAAGAAATTTTGACCGCCAGTCGGAATAGTTTGTGGACTCCGAACAGCTATAGCAGCTGAACCTAATAAGATAGCAATTACAACCCAAGAAGTTATAAGTACTTGGCCATGAATTTGGAAACCTCCTATTTGCCAATAGAAATGTTGCCCTACTTCCACACCAGATATATCATATAACCCCTTTAGTGTGTTAAGTGAATATGATGGAATATTCATATTGTCCTCTGACAGAAATATAAAATTATTTTGATTCAACCATCTCTTTCTCGACTTGTTTACTTTAATTTTCTATTTAAAATACCGATTAATTAAATAAAATTAAATAATATCATATTCCAAGTTTTTAACTAGTTTTTGAGATTCAGGATATAGGAACCGATATAGAACTTAGCAAATCCATTTTTGATTTTATTATGAATCAAGGATTTCTTATATAGCTAGAGCGACCTTCACAAATTGCAAATACTAATTTAGTAAGAATTAATCGAATTGACGCTATAGCGTCATCGTTTGCCGGAATCGAAATATCTGCGAGATCCGGGTCACAATTTGTATCGATTAAACAAATCGTTGGAATTCCCAAAGTAATACATTCTCGAAGGGCTGTATATTCTTCTTGTTGATCAACGATGATTACAATATCCGGTAATCCTGTCATATACTTGATCCCGCCCAAATATGTTTGCAAGTGAGATAATTGTCTCTTCAACACGGCTGCGTCTCTCTTTGGAAGACGAGCGAGTCTCCCTGTCTTTTGTTCCATTCTCAAGTCCCTGAATTTTTGAAGTCGCGTTTCTGTCGTGGACCAATTCGTTAACATACCCCCCAGCCACTTTTTATTAACATAATGACAGCGAGCCCTTATTGCAGCCCATGCTACTGAATCAGCTGCTTTATTTTTTGTCCCTACAATTAAAAATTGTTTTCCTCTACTTGATGCATCAAAAACTAAATCACAAGCCTCTGATAAAAAACGAGCAGTTCTAGTAAGATTTATAATATGAATACCTTTACATTTTGCAGAGATATAAGGCGACATTCTAGGATTCCATTTACGAGTACCGTGACCAAAATGAACTCCCGCTTCCATCATCTCTTCCAAATTGATGTTCCAATATCTTCTTGTCATTTCTCCCCACACTTTCTCTTTTTTTAATAAAGAGATGAGGTATTCTGAAATAAATAATTGTTCCAAGGGAACCTTCTTTTCTACCACGGATTGGCCATTGATATACAACGCAAACCATTAATTCCTTTCTATTTCGTTATTTTTTGAATTTCTTTATTTTATTACTAATTTTTTTATTACTAAATTAAATAACCATAACAAATACATAAAAGATAAAAAAGATGAATCTATTCTATTAAACCCCAAAAATCATTGTTGTTTTGATCTATCACAGAAATTCTTTGAAAGATAAGAATCAAATAATTCTCTGTGATAAAACAAAATATCTCTCATTTCTCCCTCGAATAGATTCTTTTTTTTTGTTTTCAACGGAATACCCTTATGTTGACTTGAATGGTGTACGACTCCTTTGAATCCGGTCCCAACAGGTATCATTCCCCCTAGAACAACATTTTCTTTTAGTCCTTTCAACCAATCGATACGGCCCCGGAGAGCCGCTTTTGCTAAAACTCGAGCAGTTTCCTGAAAACTCGCTTCGGATATAAAACTTTGCGTATTCAAAGATGCTCGTGTTATTCCCAATAAGGTAGCTCGATAACATATTGCTTCGTCCAAAGCGCGCCCCGTTCGTTCTGCCCGAAACAATCCAATAAGTTCTCCGGGCAAAAAAACATTAGACATTCCATCTTCTGAAACCAAGACTTTTGATGTTATTTGACGTACAATAATTTCTATATGCCTATTATGTATCTGCACCCCTTGTGATCGATAAACCTTTTGGATCTTATTAACCAAAGAGATACGACTTTGCGCTATAGTTAGCTCAGCCCCAATCAAGAATCCCCAAGGAATTCCAAGAATTCGTCTTATACGTTCGTTCCAACCATCAATCCTCTTTTCTAGATTCATAGATATTGAATCAATGGAACGAACTTCTAAAACTTGTTCCACCTTTGGAAGACCTTGCGTTATGTCACCAGACCTCGATTTTTCATATATAAATGTAACTAATGTATCCCCCTCATAAACGATTGCTCCATAATGACCATGAACTGTTGCTCCCGGAGTAGCCAAATAGGGCTTAGCCAATCTTATTACTACGGAGTCAAATTGAACAATTATAACTTGACCCGATTTTAAGTATGGTCCATTTTTGGTCATACATACATTTTCACAAACAAATTGTCCAAGATAAATTTTTGTGGATGTCTCTTCACAAAAATTATAATGAAGAAAATACCAATTCAATTTCAATGGATTCAAAATGATGTTACTGCATGGATCGGGATTATAAATTTTTCCATTTTCATCCATTAAATAATACGGAAATTTAATTAGTTGAAAGGTTTGTTTTAAATTGTCAAGTTGCAAATAATTAATTACCGAGATCTGATTATGAGTTATTAAATGGTAAAATGAAAAAAAATTAGAAATTGGAAGGGCTGTCCCTAAAGAACCAAACGAATTCCTAATTGAACTTAGGGAATCTTTTTGAATTGATTCTTTGTGAGATTTTACACCTTTGGATGGGAATGGACCTATTCGAAAACAATTGGATGATGACAAAATTATAAAAAATGGAGATTCTTTGTTTATACCCAACAACGTACGAACAGTTCCTTGATTTTGGTTAAATGATTGTTGAAGTTTTGTCTTTGAATAAATGGAATA